ATACTCAGCCAGGGCTGCTCCCGTATAAGGGGCGAGGTATTGTAATGTAGCAGGTGAATCCGCCATTTCAGCTACTACAATAGTGTATTCCATGGCCCCCTCTTCATGGAAAGTAGTTACTACTTGAGCCACGGAGGATGCTCTTTGACCGATAGCTACATAAACACATATTACATCTTGCCCTTTTTGATTGAGAATTGTATCTGTGGCTACTGCTGTTTTGCCAGTCTGTCTGTCCCCAATAATTAACTCTCGCTGACCGCGCCCTATGGGGATCATCGAATCGATAGCAATAAGCCCTGTTTGAAGGGGTTCATATACGGAACGCCTGGAAATTATACCCGGAGCAGGAGATTCAATTAAGCGAGATTCCGAAGCTACAATTTCGCCTCTCCCATCAATAGGTTTAGCCAGAGCATTTATAACACGACCCAAGTAAGCCTCGCTCACGGGTATCTGAGCAATTCTTCCTGTTGCTTTTACAAAACTTCCCTCTTGTATCATCAACCCATCGCCCATTAATACAATCCCAACATTTTTGGATTCCAAATTCAGAGCAATACCCCTAGTCCCTTCTGCAAATTCGACTAATTCACCTGACATTATTCCACCAAGACCTATAATACGAGCAATCCCATCCCCCACTTGAATTACGCGACCGATATTCTCAATCCCTACTTTCCTATTATATTGTTCAATACGTTCGCGGAGAATTTTATGAATTTCGTCGACTCGAAGGGTTGCCATTAGTGTTTCTTGACTCTTTTTTTCGGAAGCAAGGGGAAAAATAATGCCTAAATTCTAAACGAAAGTAGAAGTTCAAGGCCTAATTAATTTAATTATTTCTTCGATTCTATGGCCCCGAGAATGCCAATATTAGCACGAATCGTACGGAAATGTAACTCGGTATTCAAACAACTATTCAGAGTTCCTAGAGCTCCTTGTACGGCCTGTTGGAAAACCCGTTGTCGGACCTGATTCATCGCCCTTTGTTTTTCAAAATAAAGGATTTCGTTTTTAGACTTTTCTAATTGTTCCAAACTAATAGAAGTAGCATTAATCAAATTTGCTTTTTCTCGTTCTATCTCAGAGTATCCATTCATTCGATACTCATCTGCTTCTAGTTCGACTTTCTGTAATCGAACCCGAGCTTTTTCGAGCTGCTCAATGGTCCCTCTACGCAATTCTTCCGAATTTCGAATAGTACTCAAGATTCTCTGTTTTCGATTATCTAATAAATCTTTTAATGAAAGTAGATTATCTTGCTATTAAGTTTACAATTTTTATGATCTCTTCCCGAACCAAACATGAATCTTTCGATTCATTTGGCTCTCACGCTCCTTTTTTTTTTCTTTTTTTGCTATGGCTATTTCCATATCTTTTTTTTTGTGTAATGAGCCTATCCTCTATCTTCTCTTTTCTGTTTATATTTCAATATACCGAAACCCATATTAAGAATATAAGACTAGATAAATATTAAGAGGACTCTTCCGCCTAGATAAAAATCTATCATGGTCAGCAAAGTTGTTTCTTTATTTGTATTTGCCCTTTAGTTAATAATTTCAATTTCATTAAGAAAAACTAACTAAATAAATGGAAAATGAAAATTGATAGAATTCTTTTTTTTTCTTCAAATCCAAAAAATTTCTCTTTTTTTTATTTTATACATAGGTCGTCGATTCGGCATTGGATAAAAAAGGGCAGGGTGCCCTTCTAGTAAATAGTTCAAACCATTTTATCGATATGAGTGTTTTATATCAGATAAATTCTACATTAGCTATTTCCCGTTTAAAGCATTTCGGTACTAATACTAATATAGTTGTAGAAAGAGTACCCCTTTTTGCCTGGACTTCAAGCAGTTTAGCTTTAACCGTGTTAATGGTCTCACATTATTGGTCTATAGAGAATCAAAGTTGATTTACCAATGAGTCGCGAAATGCTATGGTTCTTCCATATGATTTCTGAATTTATTCAGAAGTAATTCGTCGAGATCGTGCACCTTTTTCTTATTTATCCAAAAAATACTAAAAAATATTTTAAAGTGCAGCCGGATAGATCCAATCTATTCTTGAAATAGACAACTCGCACACACTCCCTTTCCAAAAAAAATCAATACACCAACCACTACAGTTAGATTTATTAGATTTGTTGCTAAAATATCGGTATTAAGCCCGAAACTCCCAGCGGATGGCCAGTGAGCTAAAAAAACGAAAGAATGGGTTACATTTTTCATATGCTCTCCTCTTATAGATAGGACGAACAAAGAGCAAAGTTTTTCGATCACTTACTTCGCTCGCCCTTTTTTGATCGGTTTTTTTAATGTAATTTTTTTTAATGCAAATAGATTCAATCTAATAATTTCTTTTAGATTAAGTCTTAGGTCTCGTTTGACCTGTGAAAGACTCCTTTGTTGAAATGTTCCAAAAATTCCTAAAATAAAAGGAAAAAGACTTTCCACTGTCCTAAACTAAGGACGGGAAGGAAGAAGGCGAGCATATCCTCTAAATTGATCATCCTCAAATCAGCCCTTCCTGGGGTGGGGTATTGTCTGTCCCGATAAATAGGTAATTCCAGGAGTAATAAATAGGAGTAAAGTATTGATATAATTGGAATTGCAGAAGCAAATACCAATTTACTAAAAAAAGAAAAAAGTATCTAATCTAAAGGACTCATTTTCTTTTTTAGGATTAAACAAAAGGGTTCGCAAATAAAAGCGCTAGTGCCACAACTAGTCCATAAATTGTTAAAGCTTCCATAAAAGCTAGACTAAGCAATAAAGTACCTCGTATTTTACCTTCTGCTTCTGGCTGTCTCGCAATACCTTCTACAGCTTGTCCTGCAGCAGTACCTTGACCAACTCCAGGCCCAATAGAAGCAAGCCCTACGGCCAATCCAGCAGCAATAACGGAAGCAGCAGCAATTAGTGGATTCATGGTGAGTTCCTCGTGTCAAAAAAAAAAAAGAAATGGTTAAGGATACAATCAACCAAGAAATTCTTACTTCTAAGCTCTATTGGGGAGAAGTAACTAAAAAGTACAAATTGAAATGATAATCTGAATTGTCCGAACTACTTCGAGATCTCATTTTTAGTTTCTAATCATTAGAGGTTTGTGTAAATCCATATGATTCTCATTATTCTATTTCTCTTTCTTTCCAACCAACCACTCTTTCATTCCATTCTTCTTTCTTTACTCTTCGATATCCTTGAGTTCCTATTTTTTCCCCTATCATCTAATCCATAATAAAAGACGAAATAGAGGAAGAACCCCTATTGAAATCGACCTAATCCAAATCCAATAGGAATTAAATCAAGATATACAATTGATAACAATATGCTGCATAGAACTGGATATGGAATCCAATTCCATATAGAGGGAATTCGATATATCGGATTAGATAATGAATCGAACTTAGGAATATATAATATCCCATATACATTTGTTTCTTCTATTTTGCGTATTTTCTCATTTTCTATTGATGAATCGGATTCTAAAATCATTCCTTAAAAACCCGCACAAAAGATGACTGGACTTATAGACATTAAGGATATAGATCTAGCCTGACTCCGCCCCCCTTAATGCATATATACTTTGACAATTCCGTAATATAGTCTATTCTCTCTCCTACAACTCTAGGTTGTATATTCATACGCATTTCTAACTATTTAGTTTTCCAACCAAGCGGATTATCTGGAACCATGCATGAATTGAGCTAAGCTAAAAAAAAAAGACTATTTTGAAAACTAGTCAATTCAATGATGACCTTCCATGGATTCACCTATATAGGCTGCGGCTAACGTTGCAAAAATAAGAGCTTGAATACCGCTTGTAAATAATCCAAGAAACATGACCGGTATAGGGACTACTAAGGGGACTAAAGAAACAAGAACAACAACGACTAATTCATCCGCCAATATATTCCCGAAAAGTCGAAAACTAAGCGATAATGGTTTTGTGAAATCTTCTAGGATGTTAATTGGTAAAAGAATTGGAGTTGGTTTAATATATTTCTCGAAATAACTCAATCCTTTTTTGCTAAGACCCGCATAAAAATATGCCGCTGATGTGAGTAAAGCTAAAGCAACAGTAGTATTTATATCATTCGTGGGTGCTGCTAATTCCCCATGGGGTAACTGTATAATTTTCCAAGGTAAAAGAGCACCCGACCAATTCGAAACAAAAATAAAAAGGAACATAGTTCCAATAAAGGGAACCCAGGGACCATATTCTTCTCCAATCTGAGTTTTGCTCAAGTCTCGAATAAACTCAAGCACATATTCGAAGAAATTCTGACCGTCGGTCGGGATGGTTTGTGGATTCCGAACAGCTATGATAACTGAACCTAGCAAGATAGTAATTACGACCCAAGAAGTGATGAGTACTTGGGCATGAATTTGGAAACCTCCTATTTGCCAATAGAAGTGTTGGCCTACTTCTACACCCGATATATCATATAACCCCTTGAGTGTTTTAACGGAACATGGTATAATATTCATATTGTCCTCTGATAAAAATTGAAGTTCAAAAAAGGAATTCTTTTGATTCAACCATCTCTTTCTCAACTCAGCAACTTGAAGTATTAATTTTATATTTAGGATACCAAGAAATCACATCAGATGATAATATATATCAATACCCTCTAATATATATCAATATTCCCCTTCTTTTATCTATGCAAAACAAAAAAGAATAGTAAGTGATCCCATAAATCTACGCAGTTACCCAAGAATGAACTATTCCTCTTAATCAACGATTTCTTATATAGAGAGAACGGCCCTCACAAATTGCAAATACTAATTTGTTAAGAATCAATCGAATTGAAGTCATAGTGTCATCGTTGGCTGGAATCGATATATTTGCGAGATCTGGGTCACAATTTGTATCGACTAAAGAAATAGTAGGAATCCCCAAAATGGCACATTCCCGAAGAGCTATATACTCTTTTTGCTGATCAAGGACGATCACAATGTCCGGCAACCTCGTCATATATTTGATCCCGCCGAGATATCTTTGCAAGGTAGATAATTTTCTCTTCAAGATTGCCACATCTCTTTTTGGGAGATGGTGGAATTTTCCCATCTTTTCTTCTGCTCTTAAGTCTCTAAATTGAGAAAGTCTAGTTTTCGTAATCGACCAATTCGTTAACATACCACTGAACCACTTTTTATTAACATAATGACAACGAGCCCTTATTGCAGCTGATGCTACTAAATCCGCTGCTCTTTTTTTGGTACCAACAATTAAGAAGCTTTTTCCCTGACTTGCTGCATCAAAAACTAAATCACAAGCTTCTGATAAAAAACGAGCCGTTCTAGCGAGATTTGTAATATGAGTACCTTTACGCTTTGCCGAGATGTAAGGGGCCATTTTAGGATTCCATTTCTTAATACCATGACCAAAATGAACTCCCGCTTCTATCATCTCTTTCAAATTGATGTTCCAATATCTTCTTGTCATTTTTTCCACACTTCCTTTTGATTTTTTCTTTTTTTTTCATCCTACCATTCCATTACGGAATTTATTTCTTTTTTTTTTGAAAATTAAGAAAGAGCCGAAATAGCTTGAAATAAATAATAATTGTTCCGATGTAACCTTCCACTGAGAATTGGCCATTGATACATGGTATAAACGTAACCTTAATGAATTAACTGACTTCTTTTACTTATTAAAATAAAATAAAAATCTAAAATCTGACCTGTTAGTGTTCTAAGGTCAAAAGTCTAGTTTAAATAAAAAAATCTGCTTTATGTATCCTTAAATCGTATAAATGGGGGTAAATGGGGGTTCTGATGTCTCATAGAAATTGTTTGTTACATCAGAATCAGAAGAAACTAATTCTGTATGGAGAAACAAAATATCTCTCATTTCCGACGCGAATAGATTTTTTTTTTGAATTTCGAAATAAAGGTTCTTGTCTTGTGGGGAATGATGCACAAATTTTTGGAATCCGGTACCAACAGGTATAATCCCCCCCAGAACTACGTTTTCTTTCAGGCCTTTCAACCAATCAATACGACCTCGTAGGGCAGCTTTTGCTAAAACTCGAGCAGTTTCTTGAAAACTTGCTTCAGATATGAAACTTTGGGTATTCAGGGAAGCCCTTGTTATTCCCAATAAGATTGCCCGATAATAGACCGATTCATCCAAAGCTCGTCCTGCTCGTTCTGCTCGTAATAGTCCGATTAATTCCCCAGGTGAAAAAACATTAGACATTCCATCTTCGGAAACCCGCACTTTTGATGTTACTTGGCGTATAATAATCTCTATATGTCTATTATGGATCTGTACCCCTTGGGATCGATAAACCTTTTGGATCTTATTAACCAAAGAGATACGACTTTGGGCTATGGTTAGCTCAGCTCCAATCAAGAATCCCCAGGGGACCCCAAGAATTCTTGGTATACGCTCATTCCAATCCTCAATTCTCCTTTCGAGATTCGGCGATAGTGAATCAATTGAACGCGCTTCAAAGATTTGTTCTACTTTTGGAAGACCTTGCGTTATGTCACTAGATCTCGATTTTTCATATATAAACGTAACTAACCTATCTCCTTTGTAAAGGATTTCTCCATAATGACCATGAACAGTTGCTCCTGTAGTGGCCAAATAAGGCTTAGCTGCTCTTATAACAAAGGAATCAATATTAACAATGAAAATTTGACCAGATTTTTTTATGTGCGATTTAAATAGACATACATTTTCGCAAATAAATTGTCCAAGGTGAATTATTGCCGATGTCTCCTCCCAAGAATCATGATGGAGAAAGTGCCAATTCAAATGGAATGGATCCAACATGATGTTACTATCGAAATTCGAAATCCTTTGATTTTCATCTATTAAAGAGTATTTAAGCCCTTGAAGTACTTGGAGGGTTTGTTTCAAATTGTCAAGGAACAAATATTTTTTTAACAGGATCTTATTATGCGTTAGTAAATAGTAAGATGAAGAAAAATTCGATATACTAGGTACAATAGCGGCTAAGGGCCAAAAAATATCTCGAATAGGAATTCTAGGATTCGATTCTTTTACCGCATTGGGATATTTCGAATTCTTGAATAAAGCAATTCGAGAACTGTTGGATGCCGACAAAATCATCAAAGATTGGTATTCTTTATTTCGATTCAACAAGGTGCCAATAGCTTCTTGATGTTGGCTAAGTGATTGAATCTTCGCCTTGGAATAAAAGGAATTGGTGCGATCTAACCTATTATCGGGAATCGGTCCTGCACTTGTCCTATCATACCTTCTTCGTGTATACGAAATAGTGGACTTGACTAACTCAATTCTTAGGAAATCGCGAATCAGATCATTTGCTCTTACCTCAACAAGGGAAGCACGAGCCTCCTCTTTTTCTTCTTGTTCCCAATTCACTACTAAGCAAGTTCGAACAAATTGACTATTCGTATGATAAATTCTTTGAGTTAACTTGCTATTTTCATGAGAAATAAAATTGACAAGTCGAAGTTGGAAATTATCCTCTTCTTGCAAGAGATCTTGCGGGAAAAGTGTTGCTAAATTTCTCCCTTCGTCCATTTCATATGCGACTGCAGGTCGAACCGAAACAAAATACTTTTCCTTGCTCTTGAGAATTTTTTTCCGTTGAACATAGACCCAATTTTTCCTTTTTTTTGATTCCTTAGAATCTTTCTTTTCTCTTTCTGGTGGTATCAAACTACCACCTAATATCTTATCCGCCTCTTCAGGAAAATGAATATCTCCGGAAAAGATTTTGAGTTCCGTATGGCTTTTTTTTCTCTTCACTCGGACCAATCCACCTAGTCGACTTCTTGTATTTTTTGTAAGTTGTGTATCCACTCCAATGATACTATTATCAAGTACCTTTAGGGATGAGGATCTCGGCAAGATATGCAGTTCTTGAAGAATGAAAAAAAACCGATCTAGTTCTTTTTGGTATTTTAGACTAAATTCTTTTGTTCCTCGATGCTCAATCAAACCCTCTTTTTTTAAGATGGAATCTTCCTCTGGGCTCCCGTATTCGTCCTCTGAGTCTTCTTCTGAGTCTTCCTCTAAAGTCCCATACTCGTCCTCTGAGCCTTCCTCCGGGCTCCCATATTCGTCCTCTGAGTCTTCCTCTAGAGTTCCATATTCGTCCTCTCGGGTTCTATATTCGTTCTCTGGGCTCCCATATTCGTCTTCTGAGTCTTTCTCTCCAGTCCTATATTCATCCTCTAGGATCCCATATTCGTCTTCTAGGGCTTCATATTCGTCCTCTAGGATCCCATATTCATCTTCTAGGGTTTCATATTCGTCCTCTCGAGTCCTATATTCGTCTTCTAGGGTTTCATATTCTTCCTCTCGGGTCCTATATTCGTTCTCTGGGCTCCCATATTCGTCCTCTGAGTCTTCCTCTCGAGTCCTATATTCGTCCTCTAGGGTCCTATATCTAAATTTAACAATTCCTGAACCCTTTTTATCTTTTCTGTATCGTGGATCGTCAAAATAAGCAAAAATAGTATTTCTACGTAAAACACCCATAAAGGGTATTTCAATCGAAATCCCCAAACAGGATATTAGTTCTTTCTCTTGTTCTTGATGATATTGTAATGGAATGACGAACCCATTTCTTCGCTTTTTCGCCAACAAATCCGAATTATCTTGAAGAATAGAAGGATAGACAAAATTCCAATGGCCATTGGACATGATTCGATCCGGCGTTGAATAATCAAGAATTTCCCTATCTTTTTTACCAAAAGTATCCAACAGTCTATGTCTTACTTGATCATTAGCCATTGAGAGGTCAAAGAGATATCTTCCGTCAACAGAAAAAGAATAAGTATTCATTTGATCTTGATCCTTGTGGAGCGAAAAAGACGCTATACTGGATCTGCACATACTTACTGACAATATCCATAAATGGCTTGTTTTTGGTAATCGACGAAGATTACCATATTGATATTCGGGCGCATGGTAAACATCAGTACTCCAGTGCATTTCCCCGTCTGATTCGGAATAAATATGCTTTTGTACTTTTTCTTTAAAATGCAAAGTGGACGTTCCGGCACGAATCTCCGCAATTACTTGTTCGGATTCTACATATTGATCATTTTGCACTAGAATCAAGCTTTTTGAGGGAATATTCACACTATATAGAATATCCTGACTCTGAATAGTTACATGCAAGTCTATATAACATAGAAAAGCAGGCTGCCCATGACGGGTACGTGTGGGGTGAACCAAATCTTCATTGAATTGGATTTTTCCATTCGAAGGGGATCGTACAAGGTCGGCAGTACCCCCTGTGAATACTCCGCCAGTATGAAAAGTTCTTAATGTTAGTTGAGTCCCTGGCTCCCCAATTGATTGACCTGCAATAATACCTATGGCTTCCCCCAATTCGACCAGATCGCCATGAGTGGGACTCCGACCATAACATAATTGACAGATCCAAGATGTGCTCCGGCAAGTAAAGGGGGTTCGAATATATATTGGTTGTGCTCGAAATGGTTGTGCTCGAAAGGCAGTTATGAATCGATTGACTAATCCAATTCCAATATCTTGATTTCGAGCGGCAATGCATCGTGAACCAATATATATATCGTCTGCTAATACACGACCAATTAGTGTTTGGACAAAAAGTTTTTCCGTCATCCCATTTTGAGGACTCAAAGAAATACCTTGGATAGTACCACAATCTCTTCTACGCACAATAATATGTTGAACTACTTCAACAAGTCTACGTGTAAGATATCCAGCATCTGCTGTTCGTACAGCAGTATCTACAACCCCTTTGCGGGCTCCGTAGCAGGAAATTATATATTCTGTCAAAGAAAGTCCCTCGCGTAAATTGCTTTGGATAGGTAAATCAATCATTTGTCCTTGAGGATCCGCCATTAATCCTCTCATACCTACTAATTGGTGTACCTGAGATGCATTTCCTCTGGCTCCTGAAAAAGACATTAGATAGACTGGATTAGAGGGATCCGTTATCCGAAAATTCGAATTCATTTCTTGTTTCAAATATTCACTTGTAGCATACCATATCTCAACGGATTGGCGTAATTTTTCTACCGCGTGTACAGCCCCATAATAATAGTGTTTCTCCAAAAGAAAACTCTGTTGTTCCGCGTCTTGCACTAACCATCCCTTAGATGGTATTGTTAAAAGATCCTCGATTCCTAATGAAATCGATGTAGTAGTGGCTTGATGAAAGCCCAGAGTCTTTATTTGATCCAGTATATGGGATGTATATCCCATTCCGAAATGATCTATTAATCTGCTAATAAGTCGTTTCATAGCAGTTCCGTCTATCTCTTTATTATGAAAGACCAGATTGGCCCGTTCCGCCATACATAAGTACCCCCTTTTTCGGCTGAGTAGGATTCGACAATCGCTGAGTAGGATTCGACAATGGGCCTGAGTCAGTGATTCGAAAATTAAATTAACTTCCTTTCCTTAATCTCAATCTGGATTCGCGCGGCAAAAATGATGATACTAGCGAAATCGGAATGCCCCCCGAAAGGGAGGGGCATCGCCGAATCTAACTTCCTTGTTTAGATAGTGTATGAATAGGCCTGACTAAATCCTTGTATGGCTTCCTCTATTTCTCTATAAAAAGAAATATGACCAAGAGTGCTTCGAATGTATATAGAACGGATTTCTTTTTTTCTATTTCCCACTATTAGTTTTCTATTTCCCACTATTAGATAGTGGGCATAAATCTCATGATAAGTCCCCAAAGATTCATATTGAACTTCAATCGGAACTTCTCTTGACCCAATGACGCGTTGATCTAGTTTCCATCGGAGCCACAAGGGACTGTCTAAACTGATTCGTTTCTGTCTATAAGCTCCCAGTGCATCATAGGAATTCGAAAAATGGGGTTCTTTATCTTTTGTATACTTATAATTATTATTATTGTAATTTACTTTTTGATTTGGATAGTTTCCGCAACTATTATATCTATTTGCACAAATACCCCGACGGTTTCCAATCGTTAATACATAAAGTCCGATAAGCATGTCTTGGGTCGGTACGCAAATAGGATCCCCAATAGCGGGAGATAGGAGATTCATATGAGAAAACATAAGTAAACGGGCTTCCGCCTGAGCTTCCAAGGATAAAGGTAGATGAACAGCCATTTGATCCCCATCAAAGTCCGCATTGAAACCCTTACACACTAATGGGTGTAAACAAATAGTACGCCCCTCCACTAAAGTAGGTTGGAAGGCCTGTATGCCTAATCTATGCAGGGTAGGTGCTCTATTCAACAGTACAGGATGTCCCCGCATAACTTCTTGAAGTATTTCCCATACAATGGGTTCCTTTTCCCAAATTTTCCTTTTAGCAATCCTGACATTAGAAGTAGCGCGTTTCGTGATTAAATCGCGAATTACAAATAGCTGAAAAAGCTTTATTGCTATCTCTAGAGGTAATCCACATTGATGTAATGAAAGCGAAGGACCCACAACAATGACAGAACGCCCCGAGTAATCGACCCGTTTTCCAAGCAGAGTCTCGCGAAACCTTCCCTCTTTACCTTCAATTACATCTGAAAGTGATTTGTATACTTTATTGTGACCATCCCTCGTTGGTTGCCCGCGGGACCCACTATCAAGAAGTGTATCCACGGCTTCTTGTACCAATTTTTCCTGGCACATTACTAAATCTGCTGGCGCTAATTCACTTCTTTTTAATAGATAGGCAAGGTTGTTGTTCCGACGAATAACTCTCTTATAAAGTTCATTAATATCCGAAGTCACTACTTTATCCCCAGACCTATAAACAATGGGTCTCAATTCGGGAGGAAGAACTGGTAATAAGCACAAAACCATCCATTCTGGTTCTACATTTGTTTGAATAAAATGTTTCGCCAATTGCATGCGTCTAATCAAAAAAACTTTTCTTATTCGTCTTTTTCTATCTTCCCATTCATCTCCACTATACCCCTCGTCTTCTAATTCCTTCCATTCGACCAAGGAATTCTCTATAATAATTCGCAAATCCAAATCTGCTAATTGTTCTCTAATAGCACCTGCTCCTGTCGCAATTTCCCGATTTCGAAATGTTGCAAAGCCTGGGGTAGAAAAAAAGGGAGAAATGCTGTGGTTACAGGATGCAATTTCATCTTCGAATAAACCTCGTAATCGTAAGAAAGTAGGTTTTTTAGCGCTGGGCCTAGCAAAAGAGAAATCGCCGTATACTAGGCCCTCCAATTTCTTAAGGGGTTTATCTAAAAGGTTCGCGATATAACTAGGAAGACCTTTCAAATACCACACATGAGTCGCGGGACATGCGAGTTTGATGTATCCCATTTGATATCTTCGTATCCGAGAATCAACAAATTCTACCCCGCATTTTTGGCAAAATCTTTCCTCTTCGTTTTCAGCTCCGCTCGCTCGAGAATTTCCACAAGCACAAATTCCGCTTTTTATGGGTCCAAAGATTCTTTCGCAAAACAATCCATCTTTTTCTGGTTTATCGGTTTTATAATGAAAAGTAGAGGGTCTTGTGACTTCGCCAACGACTTCCCCATTAGGTAGGTTTTTGTTAGCCCAAGCCTTTATTTGTTGAGGGGAAACGAGTCCAATTTGAAGTTGTTGATGTTTATATTGGTCAATCATAAATAAGAAAAGAATTTATATTTATTCCGATCAAACTTCCTCCCTATTAACCTGGAAGTTCTTCTCAGATACAAGGAAATGATTCAGTTCTAGAGCCAAAGATCGTAGTTCTCGAACGAGCACTCGAAAAGATTCTGGAGGATACTCGTGATTAGGTACTCTTTTTCCCCAGATCGTAGCATTAAGTATTTCTTGGCGAGCTATAAGATGATCAGATTTATAAGTAAGTATCTCTTGTAAAATATGAGCAACACCAAATCCTTCTAAAGCCCAAACTTCCATTTCTCCTACTCGTTGTCCCCCTTGCTTGGCTCTTCCTCTAACGGGTTGTTGTGTAACAAGTGAGTAGGGCCCAGTAGAACGTCCATGGATTTTCTCATCAACTTGATGAATTAATTTTAAGATATAGGACTTCCCTATTAGAACAGGTTGTTCGAAGGGGTCTCCTGTTCTTCCATCAAATATTCTGCTTTTTCCCGGGTACTCGGGTTCAAATACCCATGGATTTTTTGTTTGTTTACTGGCTTCATATAATTCTGAAAACACAAGTTTTCTTGAAGCCTCTTGCTCATATCTCTCATCAAAGGGTGCTATTCTATAATGTTTCTTTAGCAGATCCCCGGCTAATCCGAGCGAGCTTTCAAATATTTGTCCCACATTCATTCGTGAGGGTACTCCTAAGGGATTGAAGACCATATCAACAGGTGTTCCATCTTGCAAATAGGGCATATCTTGCCTGGGCAAAATTTTGGAAATGATCCCCTTATTCCCGTGTCTTCCGGCTACTTTATCCCCAACTTTGATTTCGCGTTTCTGTAAAATATATACACGAACCATTATGTCTAGGGGGTCCCTCTGGATCCATTTCACATCGATAACGCGCCCTCTTCCACCTATAGGTAGTTTGAGAGAAGTTTCTTTTGAAGTGGATACCTCAAGGCCAAATATGGCCCGTAATAACCCAGCTTCCGCGATATACGACGATTCGCTCGCTATCTGAGGCGTTAATTTACCTACTAAAATATCGCCAGTTTCTACCCAGGATCCCAACCTAACAACTCCATTTCTGTCCAAATTGCGGAGTAAATGTTCTTCTAGATGTGGTATTTCTTTAGTAATTTTTTCAGCGGAGCCTTGGCTTGTCGTATCCGTCTGAATTTCATATTTTCGGATGTGAAAAGAAGTATAAATATCCTCATATACCAAACGTTCGCTAATTAGTACTGCGTCTTCAAAATTGTAACCTTCCCATGGCATATAAGCTACTAATACGTTTTTTCCTAAAGCAAGTTCCCCACCAACTGTAGCAGCTCCCTCCGCTAAAATTTGTCCTTTTTTAATGGATTTACCCCACAGAACCCGAGGTTTTTGGTGCATACAAGTATTTTTGTTAGAGCGCCGATGGGTAACTAAAGGAATACTTATAGTCTTCCCACTACTTGATAAAAGGATCTTGTGACTATCAGTAGAAATGATCTTTCCCTCGCGTTCGGCTATAACGGAAACCCTCGAATCTAGAGCTGTTTGGCGTTCCAATCCAGTTCCAACAATGCACTTCTCGGACCGAGAAAGCGGAACTGCTTGGCGCTGCATATTAGAACTCATTAAAGCCCGATTCGCATCATTATGCTCAATAAAAGGAATGAGAGAACCTCCAATAGAAAAATATTGGAAAGGAAAAATACTTCTAACATGAATCTGTTCCCATGCAATAGTCAGGAATTCTTGACGGTATCTAGCTGGAACAACCTGTTCTTCCTGAATACCCTGATTCAAGGACAAAGAATTTCCTGCTGCTATCATATAATATTCATCTCTATTTGGTGATAAATAAACCACCTGTCTCTCTTTTTTTTCTTTTGCTTTCTCAGATATTTCATAAAAGGGACTCTCTATGGACCCCCACCAGTGGTCAATTCTCGCATGAATAGCTAAGGATCCAGTAAGTCCAACATTGATTCCTTCGGACGTGTCAATTGGACAAATACGCCCATAGTGACTCGGATGAATATCTCGGCTCCGAAAACTTGCAGTTCTCCCCGTCAATCCTCCAGGACCCAAACAACTCACTTTTCGCCCATGAACAGTTTGTGTCAATGGATTGGTTTGATCAAAAACTTGAGATAAGGGGTATGTGCCAAAAAAGGTCTCATAAGTAGTTATTAATAAAATCGAAGTTGAAGTTGGAGTTACCAAAGTTTGTGGAGTCGGTTTCGATTGACGTATGAATACTCTACGGATAGTTTTTTGAACCGCATGTTGTAAACGACCAAGAGCCAGTCCGAATTGATCTTGTAACAGATCCGCAACCGAACGAATACGTTTATTTTTCAAGTGATTCATATCGTCATCGTCAAGTATACCCGTTCCAAATTTCATTCCAATCAAATGATCCGTAGCGGCCAATACATCTCGTGGTAACAAGAATGTATTGTTCTGAGGTATATCAAGATTCAGTCTCCGATTCATATTTCGTCGACCAATCCTTCCTAATTCACATTTTTGTTGAAAAAATTTCTTTTGTAATTCCTCACATAAGGACTCCGAAAATACCAGGTCCCCACCTACACAAGCAAATTGTTGATAAAACTCCAAAATAGCTTTTTCTTTTGACTCAATCCTCTTCTTCTCCTTAGCATTCGGGAAAGATAAGAAAATTTCAGGGTAGGAAACATTATCTAGAATTTCTTTTAGATTCGAACCCATAGCTGATGATAGAACTAGAATAGATATCTTTTGTTTTCTACTCACGCGAGCCCATATCCTTTCTTTTTTATCAATTGCTAATTCCGATCTTCCTCCCCAATCTGATATTATAGTCCCAGTGTAGATAGAAATTCCCTTATGGTCTAATTCCGAGCGGTAGTAAATACCAGGACTTAGCAATATTTGATTGCTCACAATTCGGTATATTCCATTTATTATAAAGGTTCCTAAGGAATTCATTATAGGAATGTTTCCAATAGAAATGGTTTGCTTTTGCACATCGAAACCAAAAATTAATCTCGCAGATACATATAATTCGGAAGAATAGGTGAGTGATTCATACACAGCATCCCTTTCTTTTATCGAGGGTTCTAGCAATTGATATCCTTTCGCAAATAATTGAAATGCAATTTCGTGATCTGGATCTTTAATTGTTGGAAACTTCTCAAGTTCTTCTGCCAAGCCTTGATTAATGAACCTACAAAATCCCTCGAATTGGATCTGACTAAATCCGGGTATTGTGGACATTCCCTCATTTCCATTCCGGAGCATCTTAATCTTAAGTTTCCTGTTTATCGAAGAAAAATTCCATTATCAGCTCACTCTTCATCAATCCCTATGGATCGATCTAGCAATTATGGAATCCATATTCTGTTTACTGAATCACATGAAATTCTAGGGAACTCCACATACATATTTCATATATGTATTTCATACATATGAATAGAGACAATTTCGACAAAAGTTCGAATTTGCCAGGGGTACAAATCGAATGAAAATGAATTGATAAAACATTCCTAGAAAAAAATTCTGCCACTTACACTTTATGATACTAATCAGATTGGATGGCAAAGATTTCTCATTTTATCTCCTTTCTATGAATGGGATAAAGCCATAATATAATAATTTATAAGCACTAGAAAATTTGACTTTAGTTCGATTTAGAATAGCACGCTTAGTTTAATTTCAAAAAAGAATAAGAATTTGAGGGTTCTTTTTTGTTTCGTACGTAGTAGAATTGCTAGAAAATATAGGATTTCATTGTAGAATCCTAAAATAAAGTAAGTCCTTTTTTTAAGTACATGCCAATCTAGTTATCCACCTCTCCACATATCCCTGCTTTTATCGTAATTTCACTTGGGTGGGCCAAGATGGTCAGGTCATACTCTATATCAGACCAAATTTCTTTTTTTTATTCAAGATATTTAATGCAATGAAAAATTAAAGCACGATTCCCCATAGAGATATGTACATAAGGGGGATCCATGGATAATAATGCTGTTATGGATAATAATGCTGTTCGGACCTGTAGTTTACCTATACACGGATTAGGCATAAATCCATTCTATTTTATTATGCCATTAAAAGGAAGGGGGGAGAGAATACCGATTTAAGAGTCGTTCACTACTGCAATTCAAAAAAAAATAGAATTCTAGTTAATGGTTCCAATTTGTTCTGAATTTTGCAGCCTGTGACTGGAAATCCACTTTTTCTCTTTTTTCATCTCAATAGAAAGAAAAGGGAAGTTTTCTAGTGTTAGCAATGTTTGTTTTAAGATGGAATCCATCGAGGAGAATAATCGAAACTGGATTCAAAAAAAGCAGGAATAGATTTTTTGAAAAAGATTGGAAAAAAGTAAGTAGAATTAGATTCAAGATAAAAGAAAGGAGGTTTTAGTAAGAAAACCTGGATGAATACTTGCTCTTTTCTCTATTTTAGATCGGATTTTTTGGCGGCATGGCCAAGCGGTAAGGCAGGGGACTGCAAATCCTTTATCCCCAGTTCAAATCTGGGTGCCGCCTGATCAATAAAATACTTAGGCTTATAGTACTGATCGAACTCGACAAATTCGTACCCTGCATAAGTTGGGGCAAGAGAGTAACTAGGCCTGGCGATACTGGATTTTGAGAATCCATAGTTCTATCCTCAAACTAGGGTTTGTTTTGTCGGTAGTGGCCCAAACGGCTACCAATAAGGATGAGGTTGCGTTTCCTTATTCTTTTATTAATTTTAATTGATTCTTAATTGATTCGATTCGAGAATTAAAAATTACAAGGCTAAGATGTCAGAAATCTTGATATCCAAAGGGCTCCTAAGGGGCATTCTTTTTTTTTCAATCTAAGATTGAAGAAGGGACTCCACGAAGGAATATCAAGACTTCCTAATTATCATACATTTTATTTATCATACATCTTATGCTACCTACATACACTAAAGTAAGGGCTACTGATTCTGTCGAGAATCAGATTGAATAGGCTGATCAAAAATCAATTTCGGAGTTGTGGATAAAGTCTCCTCATTCTTTCATAGAATGATAGAAGGGCTGTAGGGTTTAGGTTAAAAATAAACATAGGCAAGGTAGGTATCCAATAAATATTTATCTATCCTAATTTTATGGTATATTCTGACGTCCTTTGCTTATAAAAAAAGGGTAACAAAAGGAAGAAAAAATCTTCCTATTCCCGCGTCTTCTATTCAGGACATCATCCCCGTACTCTTTTTTAAGGAAAAGGGCTATGTATCGTATTTATACTTAATGCTCTCCAATTCTACCAGAAATCCTATAAGAATTTGTTAGGAGTAAATTCCTTGAACTGATTCATCCATAGCGTTAGGGCAGAATCCCTTTTTGACTCTGTACCCTTGATTCCACTATGATTATTGATCAATAGTAGAATAATTCCTTCATAGAAATAGGAGACATAATTTACATGGATATAGTAAGTCTCGCTTGGGCTGCTTTAATGGTAGTCTTTACATTTTCTCTTTCACTAGTAGTATGGGGGAGGAGTGGACTCTAGGGATACTACTAATTGATTGAGTAGTCGAATTGTTGTATCAACTTTTTTCTTTAATTGATCGTTTTGCATTAATCATTTTGCCAAACTTTATTCTTTCTCTCTTTCTTTAGTTTTGTTTCACTCCTGTACCTGTAAGAAACTCTTGTAAGAAAGAGTCGTTCTATTCTACTATATAGAAATAGAAAGAGCGATTACAGCAATTCCAAATTTCTACTAGAAGTGACGAATGGTTAAAAAAGTTCTATACATAAGAAAATTAGACTTTCTTCCACGGAGCTATTCACAACATATCGCACACTTTCCATTTGTTTTATATTCTTTTCTTATTCTTAGAATAATTTTTATGCTCTTTTGAAGCATCTCGCCGCATGTTTAAGCATGAAAGATTCGCTGGTTTTTTCCTTTTACTTTTTTTCTTTTACTTTTTACTATAGTCTATTCTCATATTATTTTTCTCTCCCTCCATGGATTCTTTCGTGAAGAATTGTCTTCGATTTTTTTATTTTGACTTGATTGAAATTAAGTGGATGCAGTGAAAAAAGAAATTGAATTAGACTACTATTTCAATCTACTAATCTATTCTATGTAGATTCAAGATAATATAATAGAAAGACTCTAAAGTGTCGTAGAAAAAACTATATGTAGTTCTTTCTACCACACTTTATGATTCCAACCAGATCCTTTCATTTAAGACTTGGATTTTTATTTTATTTAATCCCTTTTTCATTTCTTCAATGATTAATTGGAATTCCAATTAATCATTTTGGCTGACTGTTTTTACATAAATAATAAGTAAAAAGGCAGTAGGAACTAGAATAAACAGTGCAGTAGCAATAAATGCGAGAATATTGACTTCCATAACCTCTTTATTTTTTTCACAATAACTCGGGATGTAATCCCATGGAGAGGAAAAAGGGGTATCCTGTAAATTCAAGGGGAGGACTTGCATTCTGATAATACTGAATCAATTCAATATTATGAATATCGGATCTATCAAATCAATTCATGGTTGAGAGTGGAATAGTATAACATAGGAAGATCCACTTTTTCTTTTCTATATCTATAACCCACGATCTTTCTTATCTTATCCAATTTCCCTTCCTTTTTATTATAGTTATACATACAATTATGTATGTATGTATTATATGACCGACTTTCTATAGGTCACATAGACATCCAAATAAGCAGTAGAAGTAGAAGTGAGATGGAGAAAAGAGGGCTTAAATAAAAAAAAATTGAATATTTTAATTAATTTAGGAAAAAGGGCGTTTGCTTTGCTTGGTTTTTCTTTTATTTTATTAGGTTACTATCAATATCCACTTTTGGGGTCTAAAGATGAGAACAGATCAAATCAATAAAAAAGGAGTCCGCAAATGGAATGAAAATGAGATAGATTCTTTCCAATTAGTCATTGAACATACACAAACAAAGTTGGAACTACAAAATGGAGGGGGCCTGGTTTAATCCAAAAAGTAAAGTACTAATTATATTCAATTAAATTCACTGTCTATGTCTAAGAAAAAACGAATACGATTTATGTATGGATTTCGGTAAAATACCGGTACTCTATTCCATAAGAGTCGAATAGGAAGTTAAGATGAGGATGGTATCATCATAAGGATAGAGTAATATCCTAAATTATACTAATCCAAGTATGATATGTATGTCTTTCCTTATCAACCGGGAGTAGTGAAAAAAAAAAAAATTCCTATAGGCCTCCCCTCCCTCTTTAATGAGAAATGCGAAATAAAAAAAGTGAAATAAGGGTGCCCCATAGGTATTTGATCTTCTCTCCTGCCCCCCCCCCTTTTTCATGGAAAAAGGAAAGATGAATTTCTCCATTCATTGAACCCTAGTTCGGGACTGACGGGGCTCGAACCCGCAGCTTCCGCCTTGACAGGGCGGTGCTCTGACCAATTGAACTACAATCCCCGCGGGGTGTATGGCATACCTATTCTTAAATAGAACCATAAGAAGATTCGATTCGCCTGTCGTACTCTAAGAAATAGACGAATCATATACTACATACCCACATATCATATGTGGGTATAGTGAGAGTGACATAACTAGTATGTCGCGATTTTTTATCGCTAAAAATGGATGATAATCCACCTTTCATTTCAATAAGAAAAACTCTTTTGTTTGTAAAAAAGGAATGAGAGAGATATGGATTAGAAAGAAATTTCCCCCTTTCGCTTTATCCTTTATTTCTATGGATCAGACATTTTATTTTATGGAAGAAAAACAAATGGATTTAGTTCATATTCACGAAGCCCTAGATTTTTGGGCCGAGCTGGATTTGAACCAGCGTAGACATATCGTCAACGAATTTACAGTCCGTCCCCATTAACCGCTCGGGCATCGACCCAGGAAGAATTTATTCTAGGGTTTTTTATAATCTATGATTAACCTCCTTTCATAATACTCCCTACCCCCAGGGGAAGTCGAATCCCCGCTGCCTCCTTGAAAGAGAGATGTCCTGAACCACTAGACGATAGGGGCATCACTTCACTAGACGATAGGGCCATATACAACCGCTCGTCATTATACTATAATGATAGTATGAGCAGTTTTTTGGAATTGTCAATATACTCGAAGAGTATAACTAGATCCAAAGCAAAGAGTCTTTCCTACTTTTCTGTTATGCTTTCCTAGGATTTTTTTTAGTTGATGGTTAGGTTAATTCACGGATCATTCCCTACTTTTTAGGGAAATTCATTTAAAGGGTATAGAATAAGAATAGATTAATAAAAGGGATTCTAGATTAGTTCAGTACAGGTAGTGATTTGATTGATCTAACAGGAAAAAGAGTCCAATTTGATTTCTTTTTTGTAATTTCCACCCCGTGCTTCGTTTAGCGTTCAGACCAAAAATGCATGCATCCCACACTAAGTCATAAAATTCAAGAAAAAATAGAGAAATTTTCAAAAACAAAGAAAAAAAAGTGAATAAATAATAAATTTAGTAGAAAAGTACTTTATCGGATTCGAACCGATGACTTACGTCTTACCATGGCATTACTCTACCACCAAATAAAAAGCCCTTTATCGGATTTGAACCGATGACTTATGCCTTACCATGGCATTACTCTACCACTGAGTTAAAAGGGCTTTTTATTCAATTCAAAAATTAGCCACTTTGATTTCTCATTATGAGTCTACTGCATAATGTACATAATATATGTATATATAGAGATATATGTAGAGATTATATATGTATATATCGAGATATAGAAGTTTATTCATGGCGAGGTTCAAAATCTTGAGAGTTCCAAATCTTGAGAAAATCAAGAAAAATAAGAAAATCTTTCATATTCTCTCTTATCACTTGCACAAAGTAGAGGTTTTTTTTTTCTTTTTTTATATAATAAAATACGTGAAGAGAGAGTTGACACAATAAAAAATTATTATTAGTATCCGATATACTTGAAGAGGGTAAGTTCATAGGTATGTAAACATGATCTCGGACGACTCACCAAACCAAAGCCCAGAAGTTCTATTTTTTAGAAGAGGAGAACAAATATGTATCAATTGTTGAATCGGATACAACAATGGGCAAAAAAAAAAAGGCCAAAGGGGCAATAAGAGCTGCTGTTAAAAAAACGGTAGACTTTGTTTTTTTTTATCTTTAGGCTATTGACTTTTCACGTGCTCAGAACGTTCTGCAGAATTAGGGACTTTTTTCTTCTATTGGCTGATCTTATGATGAGAACTTTCTCCATTTATGTTTTATTTCCTCTAATTCTAATTGGGTAGGGTATAAAGGAATTCGCGCTCTTCATATACCCATATGGTTGGGTATTAATTTTCAGTGATATACTTCTTGTCTGTTTTGGTGAGAAATTGAAACTATTTTTAACAGGCATCTCTTAGAAAAACCTTCGAGTTCAAAACTTTTCAATTTTTCTTAAAAAGTTTTGGACGGATTTGTTGAAGCGATTTTTAACAGGTACCCCTTCCAAGGAAGGGGGGTACTTGAATATTCTCCAAGGATTCTGGTTGGTGCATTTTGAACAAACTATGTTGGAGTTTTAGCAACAATTTGCTTGTAAAAAGTGGGCAGTCGAATTTATACTGCAGAGTATAAAAATTATTCTACTGCCTGCCCAACAAAAAATAATAAACCATACCCTACATACCTAACTCCTCCTGGCTATGGGTTTTCTGTTTCCGAAGATTAGGAAAAAAGGAGGATTCTGGAACCCTAAAGGTTCGATGGTATATGGATATGGAAAATAAAAGATTCCCGATCCTAGCGGGAAAAGGAAGGGAACAGATACCCAATAGGATTCTTGGGAGGAACATTTGGTAATGGTCTTGGTCCTCTATGCTCTTTTTTATGTGTTCTTAGTTCTATTCATCTTCTTTGATTCTTTTAAACAAGAATCTAATAAACTAGAATTGAGTGGAAAAGAGGAGAAGAAATTGGTAAATGGAGAGGATCGACTAACCAGAGACATTTAGGATCTTCTTTACATCAGGTAAATCCGTCGGGTCCTGTCCGCTTCTCCGTTTAAGTTACGACTCTTTGTTTCTTGCTTCTCTCAAGCCATAGGGAAAGTCTATGATGAATTTTTAAAATGCATCTCACTCTTTCTCTACGGCTCGGACTTCATGATAAGTGGGGGAAGAAAGAAAACATCTTCCCCAATTTCTTTGTTCAGAATTGAACAAAAAAGAAAAGGAAGAAAGGGATTTATGGGGGCAGTGCTGCTCCCTATATCTCCTAGTGTATATTGTAGGAATAATCAAACTATTCCTTAGAGCAGTCTGGCACACTTACGTCCTCGCAAAACAAATAATGATCATTGTAGTCGTAACCGTAGAATACGACCCTAATCGAAATGCATACATTTGTCTCATACACTATGGGGATGGTGAGAAGAGATATATTTTACATCCCAGAGGGGCTATCTAAACCCTAAAGCTAAAGTAAAGGCCCGCGATCGAAGTACCAACAGCTCACTGTCATGAACCTTCTCCATTTGATTCAATAAGGGGGAATTAGCCTCCTTCTCGAATGGCTACCCTTGACAAAGGGTAGCGTTGGTATCATAATCTACATGTAGCGGGTATAGTTTAGTGGTAAAAGTGTGATTCGTTCTATTAATAACTGAATTTGAAATGATATACTTAAGGCGTCCTTAAGTTTTTTATATTCCGATGAAAACTTTAGTTCTTATAAAGGATTTAATCCTTTTCCTCTCAATAGCATATTGAGGAAGAATATACATTCTCGCGATTTGTACCCAAAAACTAATTGAAATTGCATCCAAAATACAAATTGGATTATGAGTACAGAGTCGCGAAGCATAATTTTGCATTGGATTAAGTATTCCAATTTTTAAAATATGAGTAAAGGATCTATGGATGAAGATACAAAAAAGTTTATTTCCAATCGTAACTAAATCTTCTTTTGTTAAAAAAGGAAATGGAAGCCAAATAGCTAAAAAATGGTAGTTTTGGTTTACTAGAACCATCAGCATATTGTTTCAGCTCGGTGGAAACCTAATTCTTTTCCTCAGGATCTCTTGAATGAAATTAGGGAACGAAGTAAGTAGATTAGATAGATTTAGTAGAATTTCTATCTCCTACTCTATAGGGATCATCTAGAAAGCGGAGAGCTTTGGTTCCATTCAGATAGAAAAGCTGACATAGATGTTAAGTGGTGAGAATATCCATAAAGGAGCCGAATGAAATCAAAATTTCATGTTCGGTTTTGAATTAGAGACGTTAAAACTAATCAACCAACGTCGACTATAACCCCTAGCCTTCCAAGCTAACGATGCGGGTTCGATTCCCGCTACCCGCTCCATTCTGTATAAAAGGACTATTCTATTTGTCTAGACATGGTAGAGTCCTGTATTCAACCTTTTTCGTCCACCAGTTTCCGTCCCTCCAGAGCGGAGTAGAGCAGTTTGGTAGCTCACGAGGCTCATAACCTTGAGGTCACGGGTTCGATTCCCGTCTCCGCACTTAGCAGTCTGTATAAAAGGACTATTCTATTTGTATAGATATGGTAGAGGGCTGGGCGGTATCCAACCCTTTTTTATTCATTAGTTCCCGGCCCTAAAGGGCCAAATGGAGCAGTTTGCGAAGTCACTTGCCCCTACAAGAAGAACTCTCAAGGCTCCTTCCTACCCTGCAGAAAAGAAAAAAGAAATGAAAGAAAGGCACAGTCTACCTCCCTTCCCTTTAAAAGCAGTTTGCCAGTTGTTTGTCTCGGTGAATCCCCAATTTAGGGAGCCCTGTTGGCGAGTTCGATTCCCGCCTCCGGAGCCCCTTTTTTTTGAGTGGGGTGCAAAAGAAGGGTAAGATAGTAAGGGATACGGTACTAGACTAACACCTACTTAATTTAATAAAAGTAGTCAACTAGACTAAATTTTTTATCATAGTACCTTACTAAATTAAGCTGGCGAGCGGCGGGAATCGAACCCGTATCTTCTCCTTGGCAAGGAGATGTTTTACCATTGAACTACGCTCGCTACGGGATATATTTTATAGGGTATATCCGCCTGGGTCGACCGTCTATGTCTGGGTCGACCGTTTCATTTTCTATTATATTAGAGTTTTCTTTTTTTTAATTGTCTGTCAATCAATATTCTAATGGCAATGGAATTTCATAATAATGAAAGAGAAGAGGTAGCAATTCGGAACGCAAATTGCATTTTAATGCGTCTCACAATTCCAATTTTTTCGAAGAAATGGCCTTTTTATTTATTTTGTATCGGGCTACTAAATACTAAACAAATTTAAGAAATGAGAGAATTCAGAATAGCTACCAGAAAGACTAGTCCAATCCATAATGATGTACCGGAAAATACAACGTTTTTATTATTTGACCAACCATCAGGAGAAGCAAATACAAGGGGTACACTAATTACTAACACTGAGGAAGTCGCAATTAATGCAAA